GATCTTCTATCGAATCAAATACTCCGATGTTTAGGCTTAATAGCCAATTTATTCTATAATTTATTCTATATAAGACAGTAGCTATTTCTTTTGTTCATAAGAGCAAGCAAGAAATTAATCAAAGATACAGAGAAAAAAGCTATGTTGATAAAAGGAATTTGATCGAACCTATTGAAAGCCATCAAACAAGTCAAACTGGCAAGGGAAAGAAAAAAGATGATTATGATTTACTTGTTCCTGAAAATCTTTTATCCCCTAAGCGTTGTAGGGCATTGAGAATTCTAATTTATTTCAATTCAAAAAATAGAAATGATAGTCCCATAAACACAGAATATTTCAATGAAACTAAGAGAAAAAACTACGATCACATTCTGGATAAAAGCAAAGAGTTTGGTAGAGATAAAAATAAACTTATTAAATTCAAATTGAAGTTTTTTCTTTGGCCCAATTATCGATTGGGAGATTTAGCTTGTATGAATCGCTATTGGTTTAATACCAATAACGGCAGTCGGTTCAGTATCATAAGGATACATATATATCTCCCATTGAAGCTTCGGTGAGGTTCGTTTTTTTTTTTTCATTCTCCATAGCATGTCTAATTTAGGATACAAAAACAAGAAAGCGTACACATGTATTGTTTGACATTATTGATCCGTGTAAGTAAACCATCTATGAATTAGATCAAAAAAAAGATCAATGGGATTTTTTAACTTTTCATTTTTAAATTCTATTTAAAGAGGAATAATCTCTTTTTCCTATTTTGCATTGTAAAGGAAGAAATCGTCTTTTTCTCTATCTATGCGAGTAAACAAATTGACAAATTGAATTGATTAATTATTCACTTTGTGAAATAAAGTGTATACATAATCATAATACTCTGGCATTATTATTACTGATGAATAAAAATATTTAAATTAATGAAAATTAAAGGGGGTTGGATTTTATGATAAAAAATTCATTCATCTCAGTTATTTCACAAGAAGAAAAAAAAGAAAAAAGCGGATCGGTTGAATTTCAAATAAGAAGTTTCACTAATAAAATAAGAAGACTTACTTCACATTTTGAATTGCATAGAAAAGACTATTTATCCCAAAGGGGTTTACGAAAAATTTTAGGAAAACGCCAACGACTTCTGTCTTATTTGTTAAAAAAAAATAAAGTAGGTTATAAAGAATTAATTAGCCAATTAGATATTCGGGAATCAAAAATCCGTTAAATTGAAGAGTCTTTTTTTTTTTTTTAATTATTTGATTTATTAGATCTTGAATTTTGCGAAACTATTCTTTTCGTTTTCAATAATTCACGAAACAATGAATCGAGGAAACCCCTATGAATGTACCATCCACAAGAGAGGGTCTTATGATAGTCAATATGGGTCCCCACCACCCATCAATGCACGGAGTTCTTCGACTCATTGTTACTCTAGATGGTGAAGATGTTATTGATTGTGAACCCGTATTGGGTTATTTACACAGAGGAATGGAAAAAATTGCGGAAAACCGAACAATTATACAATATTTGCCTTATGTAACACGTTGGGATTATTTAGCAACTATGTTCACAGAAGCAATAACAGTAAATGGTCCAGAACAATTGGGAAATATTCAAGTACCTAAAAGAGCCAGCTATATCAGAGTCATTATGTTGGAGTTGAGTCGTATAGCTTCTCATCTGTTATGGCTTGGCCCTTTTATGGCTGATATTGGCGCACAGACCCCCTTCTTCTATATTTTTAGAGAAAGAGAATTAGTATATGATTTATTCGAAGCAGCCACTGGCATGAGAATGATGCATAATTTTTTTCGGATCGGAGGGGTTTTAAAAACTCAAACTGAAAGAATAGTAAAAAATTATTAAAAAAATACATACGAAAAATGTATAGAATAAAAGATAAGAAGATATACGACCCCCTCCTAAATATTTAACAGATTCTCCTAAAAATAAAGTTATAATACCTATTTCATTAATAATCCCATCAATTATTCTTTTATCAAAAGAAAAGATTCCTTCTGCTAATTTTTTTAGATTGGTATATAACAATTTGTTATACAACATATCTATATAGCCACGATTAAAAGACCAATTATATATACTATTTCCTAGTTTGTCTGAAAAATATCGGGTAGAAGTTTTTTTAGGAAAAGAATTACATAAATTAAAATTTTGAAAAGATGAATAAGGAGGATTATATAAGAAACATGCTATAAGTATTCCAAAAAAAGCTATAAAAACGGAAAAAGTAGACTCTATTAAAAATTCAAAAAAATCTACGGAATCCTTAATCAAATGATTTAAAGAAGGAATACAAAGTTTAGATAATATATTTAATTCACTAAATATATTGAATTGATTAAAAGAGATTCCTATAACTCCAATAAATAAAGTAAATAATACTAAAAAAATCATTGGAAATAACATTGTATTATCTGATTCATGAGGATAAGAAAAAAATGTTTTACTAGGAAAAATATTAATATTAACAAAAGGACGAACGCAATATTTTAGATTATTATCACTTTGATTTGTTTTGATTGGAAAAATAGAACTCTCCTTATTTTTTTTTAGTATTAAAAAAGAAAATGGTAATATCGAAATTTTTTTCAAAATACTTTTATTTTCTTTACCCCATAATGAAATTGAATAAAAAACAGTATTGGTTTTTCCGTTATAATTTTGAAAATTATAATTGAAATGTCCTTCAAAAGTAAGTAAATAAAGTCGTACCATATAAAATGCAGTTAATCCTGCTGTAAAACAAGCTAATATTGCAAAAAGGGGAGAATATTCCCAAATAGCTGCAAGAATGGTATCTTTTGACCAAAAACAGGCAAGAGGTGGGATACCACAAAGAGAAAGTGTTCCTAATAAAAAGGTTGTTCTGGTTATTGGAATATGTTTTATTAAACCTCCCATAAGACTCATATTTTGACTTTTATCTGGAGAATAACCAACAAGAGTTTCCATTGAATGAATAATGGATCCCGACCCTAAAAACAACAAAGCTTTTGAATAGGCATGAGTAATCAAATGAAATAAAGCGGCTTGATAAGAACCTATGCCTAGAGCTAACATCATATAACCTAATTGCGACATCGTAGAATAAGCTAAACTTCGCTTAATATCTGTTTGAGCAAGAGCTAAAGTTGCTCCTAACAGGATTGTTATTAGACCTATTAAAGCTATAAATTTCATTATATAGGGTATAACTAGAAAAAGAGGAAAAAGACGAGCCACAAGAAAAATTCCAGCAGCTACCAATGTAGCTGCATGTATAAGAGCCGAAATAGGAGTAGGCCCTTCCATAGCATCCGGTAACCATATATGAAGAGGAAATTGAGCCGATTTTGCAAGAGCACCGGAAAAAATACAAAAACTACAGAAAAAAACAAATAAAACAGTAACGTTATTTGTATAAAGTAAATCATTTATTATTGAAAATAAATCTTTAAATTCGAAACTACCCGTTAACCAATAAAAACCTAAGATTCCTAATAATAAACCAAAATCGCCTACACGATTAGTTACAAATGCTTTTTGACAAGCATTTGATGCATTAGGTCGTGTAAACCAAAAACCTATTAATAAATAAGAACACATCCCAATTAATTCCCAAAAAACATAAATTTGGATCAAATTTGAACTTGTAACTAATCCCAACATTGAAATAGTAAAAAAACTCATATAAGCAAAAAATCTCAAATAACCTTGATCATGAGACATATAATTGTCACTATAAAAAAGAACGAAAATTCCAACGGTACTAATTAAAATTGACAAAATACAAGAAAGTGAGTCAATTAAAAATCCAAATTCTAAAGAAAAATCATTAGTTATAGTCCATGAATACAGATATTGATTTATAAAATTGTTATTTATTTGTTGAATAAGTAAACTGATAAAAAAACTTAAAAGTACACTTAAACCTAGAACATTTGGAAAAGACCATAAACGACGAAGTTTTTTTGTTGCCTGCGGAAAAAGGAGAATTCCCCCTCCTAGTAAAATAGGTAAAAAAAGTGCAATAAAAGGTATGATTCCAGAATATTGATATGTATGTTCCATAAAAACCTTATATATATATATATTTTTTTTCAATTCAAAATCTCGTATTTCTTGTTCCTAATCTTCTTTTTTTTTTCATTTTTATTTTACTCAAAGTTTTCAATTTTCAATCTTTTTCAAAAAATCAGTTATTTTTTTTTAAGTGCTAATGAATCAATAAAAAAAAGAATTGTAATGTTAAACTGTATACTTAACTGTATACTTTTTGTCTTCTTTATATTCGTATGTTTGTATAAAAAAGAAACAAACTTTACATTATTAAAAAAATAAGCTATTAATATTATTAATAAATATATAAATAGATAAATATTTTTATATAGAATTTGTAATTAATTATTTTTAATTAATAAAGTAAATTATTACTTTAAGAATATCGAACAAAAAAAATTCTATGAAATTCAAATCGAAAAATAAATAAATAAATAAAGTATTTTGAATTGAAAATAGTTAAAATAAAAACTAAAACTAGTCAATGAATTTCAATTCATTTTTATTTCAAAAAATTAAAGATGTCTTTCACATTTTTAAAAATATAAAAAATTATTTTTTATGGCAGTTCCAAAGAAACGTATTTCTATATCAAAAAAACGTATTCGAAAAAACTTTTGGAAAAAAAAAGCCTTTTGGACAACTTTGAAAGCTTTGTCGTTAGCCAAATCTGTTTCAACTGGGAATTCAAAAAGTTTTTTTGTTGAACAAAAAAAAACGAATACAAAATTAAATTAACTTTGTAAACAAAGTAGAATTATCTTTCAAATAATAAGGGATTTTTTCTATTGATAAAATTATAAAAAATTCACTGAAAAAAAACACAGGGTTATGTTATATATTAAAAGTTTTTAGTAAGATGTTCTTTTTTTTTTACGATGGGGTTTTCCCCATCAATTTACAATAATTTAAACAAAAAAAAAAGAACTAGAAAAACTCTTTAATATGCTACAAGATCTCAGTTAGACAAGATCTCTTGCATTTTTTTTTTATTTATTAAAAATAGGGAATAAGATTTCAAAAGAAGATGGATATCTATCTTCTTTTGAAATCTTTTGTCACTCTTGTATTTGTATTTTCCATTGGTTTTAATACCACTTTTCTTATTTGTATAAATAAGGAATAATATGTTATGAATAAAAAAACTATTGAAAACTCTATATCAAATTAAAGGATCAATAATTTCAATAAAAAAAACTACTTGATAATATAACAAAAAATCATTGTGCTAACACTGGATAATTAAAGAGAGATTCATTATTATCTATTATAATTGTAAATAAGCCGCCATGGTGAAATCGGTAGACACGCTGCTCTTAGGAAGCAGTGCAAGAGCATCTCGGTTCGAGTCCGAGTGGCGGCATAATATTTTTTAATTTTCAAAAAAAAACACATTGAGTTCTATAATAAATTCAATTAGGAAATTTCCTCTTTTTTTTAGTTTAAAACTATTTATGATATTCTTGACTATAGAACATATATTAACTCATATCTCTTTTTCAATTATTTCAATTGTAATTACAATTGAAATGATAAATTTTTTAATCCAGGAATTTGCAGGATTATCTGAGTCGTCAAAAAAAGGCATGATAATCACTTTTTTATGCATAACAGGGTTATTAGTTATTCGGTGGATTTCTTCAGGACATTTACCATTAAGTAATTTATATGAATCATTAATCTTTCTTTCTTGGTTTTTTTGTGTTATTCATATGATTCCCTTTTTTCGAAAAAATAAAAACTTTATAAGTACACTAACAGCGCCTAGTGCTTTTTTGGCCCAAGGTTTTACTACTTCCGGATTTTTAACGAACATCCATCCATCCGAAATCTTAGTACCAGCCCTCCAATCCCAATGGTTAATGATGCACGTAAGTATGATGGTTTTAAGTTATGCAGCTCTTTTATGTGGATCATTATTAGCAGTAGCACTTCTAGTGATTGAATTCCAATCATTCATAAGAAGTGGTGAGAAACAGAATCCCTTTTTTAATACTCTATTTTCAGTAGATGAAATTCCATACACCACAAAAAAAAGAAAATATTTACGAGAAGCTTCTTCTCTTCTTTGTTCACGTAATTTTTACAGATTTCAATTGATTGAACAATTAGATCATTGGGGTTATCGTATTATTAGTATAGGATTCATTTTTTTAACTATAGGAATCCTTTCCGGAGCGGTGTGGGCTAATGAAGCATGGGGATCCTATTGGAATTGGGATCCAAAGGAAACTTGGGCATTTATAACTTGGTCGATATTTTTAATTTATTTTCATATTCGAAAAAATTTGGAAACATTCAATTCTGCAATTGTAGCATCAATAGGTTTTATTATAATTTGGATATGCTATTTTGGGGTAAATTTATTAGGAATAGGGTTACATAGTTATGGTTCTTTTACTTCTACTTAATGCTAATTCGAAGTTACATGAAATGGTTTAATTTGAAATCAAGAATAGAGGGGAATAGGTAGAGAAAAGAAAATAAACTTGAAGAGAACCTTTTGAAAACATTCAAATCGGTTTTTTACTTGATTCAAAAGGTTCTCACAAATAACAACAATATATGATTACTATTCTTTTTTTTTTCTTATTTGAATCACACTTGCTATACTAGCCGGACTAACTATTGATTTTTTAGTTGTAAAACTTTGAATAAAATATTTATAATTATTATTATTAGAACTTTTAATTTATTTATAAAAATAGACAGATAGAATAGACTCGACTTTCTCAACGGATAATGAGAAAACAAAATCAGGATAAATTCCAATACCTAGTACAGGAAATAAAATCGCAAGGGAAACAAATAATTCCCGTGGACCAGAATCAAAACAATAAGAATATCCGTTATTAACTAGTTTATATCCATAGAACATTTGTCGTAACATAGATAATAAATACATAGGAGTTAAAATCATTCCAATACCCATTATAAAACAAATTAGTATCTTTGAAATTAAAACCAATTTTGGGGTGGAAATTATACCCAAAAAAACTATCAATTCCGAAAAAAAACCGCTCATGCCCGGTAAAGCAAGCGAAGCTAGTGAAAACATACTAAAGAGTGTAAATAATTTTGGCATTGAAGTACCTATTCCACCCATTTCATCAAGATAAACAAGACGTTTTCTATCAAACGTTGTTCCTACCAAGAAAAAGAGTGCCGCCCCAATAAATCCATGGGATATTATTTGGAAAATTGCTCCGTTGAGTCCCAAATCGCTTATAGAGGAAATTCCTATAAGTATGAAACCCATATGGGATATAGACGAATAAGCTATTCTTTTTTTTAAATTTCGCTGACCAAAAGATGTTGAGGCGGCATAGATTATTTGTATTGCACCTATTATTACTAAAAAAGGAGAAAATATGGAATGGGCGTGGGGCAGTAATTCCATATTTATTCGAACTAATCCATATGCCCCCATTTTTAATAAGATTCCAGCAAGAAGCATACAAGTACTATAATGTGCTTCGCCATGAGTGTCTGGTAACCATGTATGTAAGGGTATAATTGGCAATTTGACAGCAAAAGCAATAAAAAAACCAAGATAAAAGAGTATTTCTAGAGCCACAGGGTACGGTTGATTAGCTAATATTTCAAAATTGAATGTTGGTACCTTAGAACCATATAAAGCGATACCAAAAGCTCCTATTAATAAAAAAAGGGAACTTCCCGCAGTATATAAAATAAACTTTGTAGCAGAATAAAGACGTTTCTTCCCACCCCACATGGATATAAGTAAATAAACAGGAATTAATTCTAATTCCCACATGATGAAAAAAAGTAAAAGATCTTGAGACGAAAATAATCCTATTTGACCACTATACATAGCTAACATCAAAAAATGAAATAAGCGGGAATCACGAGTAACCGGCCAAGCCGCTAAAGTCGCTAAAGTTGTAATAAATCCTGTTAATAAAATAGGTCCTATAGATAGTCCATCTATCCCCAATCGCCAATCAAAATGAAAAATTTTGATCCATTTATAACCTTCTGATAATTGGAGTAATGGATTGTCTAATTGAAACTTATTTGAAAATACATAAGTTATTAAAAGGAGTTCTAAAAGACAAATAAATAGTGTATACCAACGAATTATCTTATTTCCCTTATGGGGAAATAAAAATATTAAGCAACCCGCAGATATTGGTAAAACTACAAATAGTGTTAGCCAGGGAAAAGAAAAAGAATTCATGATAAAAACAAGATACACTTGGACTAGAAAAACCCGTGCTCAAAAACAGTTAGAATAATTTATTGTTTTTGTTCACGGGTTTTTGGCGGTAAAAAAAAAAAAGAAACTCTATTCAAGTGGAAGTTTGCGGAGAGTATTAATAAGCTAGACCCATGCTTCGAGTTGTTTCATGCCATAAATAAACTCGAACACTCAAAAAATCGGTTGGACAAGCGGATTCACATCTCTTACAACCAACACAGTCCTCAGTTCTTGGAGCAGAAGCTATTTGCTTAGCTTTACATCCGTCCCAGGGTATCATTTCTAATACATCTGTGGGACAAGCTCGAACACATTGAGTACATCCTATACATGTATCATAAATCTTTACTGAATGTGACATTTTAGTTATAAAACCTAATAGATTTAGATCTAGTAAAGGTAGAAATGATTGATATTTTTTATACCAGATCCATCAATGATTTACGTTAATCTTTTTTTTATTAAGTAAAAAATTTGAATTAACTTTTGGGATAGAAATAAAATACTTTAATTTATTATTTTTTCACCAGTACTACGAGATCTTTAAAATCTCAAAAGGATTTAATTTCAGAATTATTTGAATCTCTATAGATTAGAGCTTAGTTATTTAATAACTAAGCTCTACTTAATAAAAATAAAAAAACCTCTCGATTCTCATAAAAAAAAATTGAAGTTTATAAAAACTATTTAGTCAACAAATCAGATTGATTAATACGAATTGAATTTCTGTTACGATAAATTGACGAAACTATAGCCAGTCCAATAGCTGCTTCAGCGGCTGCAATTGCTATAACAAAAATTGAAAAAATAGTCCCCCTTAATTGCCGATTATCAAAAAAATCAGAAAATGTTACAAAATTCAGATTAACAGCATTCAAAATAAGTTCAAGACACATAAGTGCTCTAATCAGATTACGACTTGTAATCAATCCATAGATACCAATAGAAAATAAAAAAGCACTTAAAATAAGTACATTTTCAAGCATCATCACCCACTCCTTATTTGTTTTTCACTTCTTGAAAATTGAAGTAAACTAGATGAGACAAGTTAAGAACAAAATTCTTTTTTTTACTGTCGAGCCATAGTAATAGCACCTATCAAAGCAATTAAAAGAATTATAGAAATGAATTCAAATGGAATAAAGAAATCTGTTGATAAATGAATTCCAATTTGTTGACTATTACTGATTAAATCTTGTTCTATAATTTGGTTTGTGCGTGTAGTCCAAATTATTCCATACCATGAGGTATCCAAAACAATAGTAATTAATAAAACAAGAATACTTGTACAAACTAAAGAAGTGATCCCATTCCCAATAGTTAAAAGAGAAAAATCTTTGTAATATTCTGAACCATTCAGGAACATCACAGCAAATAAAATTAAAACATTTATCGCTCCTACATAAATAAGCAACTGTGCAGCAGCTACAAAATGCGAATCTGCTAAAAAATAGAATAAGGATATACAAACAAAAACAAATCCTAATGAAAAAGCGGAAAAAATGGGATTATTGATGAAAACAACCCCCAACCCTCCAAATATAACACCTAATCCAATAAATACTAAAAGAAAATCATGTATTGGTCCCGGTAAATCCATTGTACGTAAAATTAGAGATCAAAAAAAGAAAACTGTGGTTTCATGACCTTATTGATCCGACCAGGAAAAAAGAAATATATATATATATATATATATATTTCTTTTAATAGATTTAAAATTTAAAATTTCCTTGACTAATTACTTAAACTTAATAAAAAATTAATTAATAGAAATTAATACTGAATTCTCTTTAAATAACTACAACAAAAATCAATAGAAAAAAGAAATAGGAATTAGTTATTTTTCCTATTATTTATTGAGCGCAAGCAAACAAAATAAAATACACACAATTTTCTTAATTGATACTTATTTCTTGAAAAAGATACTAAATCTTGAAAAAGATACTAAAAACCAAGTTATATATATTCGATTTGAATTAAAATTCAATTACAATGATTCCCCATTTTTAGAATTCAAAAAAAAAGTTTTATTTTTTACTTAAGCTTTAGTATTTTCTATTTTTTTAGAGGTAAACTAGAAATAGTTCGAATTGTATAATCATCAATTATCGATATTGGTAAACGACCTAAAGCAATTTGATTATAATTCAATTCATGACGATCATACGTAGCAAGCTCATACTCTTCAGTCATTGATAAACAATTTGTTGGGCAATATTCAACACAATTACCACAAAATATACAAATTCCAAAATCAATACTATAATTAAGCAACTGTTTCTTTCGAATGATAGGTTGCAATTTCCAATCAACAACAGGAAGATCTATAGGACATACCCGAACACATACTTCACAAGCAATACATTTGTCGAATTCAAAATGAATTCGTCCACGAAAACGCTCCGATATTATTAATTTTTCATAAGGATATTGAATTGTTACAGGTAACCTATTTGCATGTGATAAGGTAATAAGGAAACCCTGTCCAATGTACCTTGCCGCGCGTATGCTTTGTTGACCATAATTGATAAACCCAGTTATCATCGGGAGCATAGTGTGACTATTCGTAGATAATTATATGTTTTTTTCTCTTTTTTCTTTGAGAGCTTATTTTAAGACAAGTTCAGACTATTAAAAACAATTTCTTTTATTACTCATATCTTTTTTTTAGAATTGATTCTTAAACTAGAGTGAAAGAAGTTGGAAAGAAGTTGTTAATAATAAATTACCAAGAGAAATAGGTAAAAGAAATTTCCATCCCAGATTTAAAAGTTGATCCATTCTTAGTCTTGGTAAAGTCCAGCGTGTTGTGATCGAAATGAATAATAACAAAAAAGTTTTAATCAACGTAATAAAAATACTAACTGTTGTTTCGAAGACAACGTTGCCTTGAGTTAGTTTCAAAAAGTCCTGAAAAAGGATGGACGGAATAAAATTATTCCACCCGCCTAAGTAAAGAATTGTTACAAATAATGAGGAAACTAATAAGTTTAGATAGGAAGCAATATAAAATAAACCAAATCTTATACCCGAATATTCAGTTTGATATCCTGCTACTAATTCTTCTTCTGCTTCTGGTAAATCAAATGGTAATCTCTCACATTCTGCTAATGAAGAAATAAAAAAAATGAGAAATCCTATAGGTTGACGCCACAAATTCCAACCCCAAAACCCATATTTTGATTGTAACTCAACAATATCAACTGTACTTAAACTGTTAGATAATTCTAGTCGTTAATAATATCACTGTTATCAGCGCTAGTACAAAACTGTATATGAGATTTTCACCTCATACAGCTCCTCTAAAGCCATAAAAAATCTATTGACACGATTGTATTTATTTTCAAATATTGTATATCAATTAAAAATCTGCGTGTCTCTTGAGATTTGGCCAATGAAATTCTGTCTGTCATAATACTAAAAAAAAAAAAAGACTTCTGAATTTATCTTCTCCTTTTAAAATGAAAACCATTTTTTTGCGAGTTATAGCATAACTATAATGATTTTTTTTAATAAAAAATACTCTATAACTCTATACGGTAAAAGACATATATATAATATTGAAATTTCAATATCAGATTTTTGTAATTTAAAAAATTAATAGAATACATAGTGCAACTTCTCTTTTTTTACAAAGATATTTTGATATCTTATTCTTTTGTTTGATATCTTATTCTTTTGATAGATAATTACTTATCTATATATATGGTTTTTGTTGAAATTTTTAATACAAATAAGCTTGGTCACTTGGAATAAAAAAAAGGAAAATAAACTAATTCACGAAGAAATAAAAAAAAAAGAATATCCATAACTTTTTTTTTATTTTTGTATTCTAAGATATTGTTTTAAGATATTGTTTTTTAATTTTTAATTCTTATTTTTTCATTCCTTTTCTTCTTTCGTAAAAATGGCTATTTTCTAAAAAAAAAATAAAAGGGTTTTTTCGTTCCGGATAGTCAGTTATGTAATAAGTGGGTAGGGGGAAACTCTGGAGCGGAATCTTGAGGAGTACGAATTCTATTTTTCTACAAAATGAATGCCTCAATTTGAATTCGTTTTTTATAAAAATTTTATTTTTACATACTATTGAAAAGAAAATCTCTATTACTAGCCCTTTGTGTCTCTTTGTGTTCCTAACCATCCACTTTTTTTTTTCAATCAAATCACTAGATATTTTTCTAAAAAATTTTAGAAAAATAAAACAAAAAATCATTATGATTGATCTTTTTGAAAACCGCTTCAAGGTAGATTGATTGATCAACCATTCTTGGGAAAACTTAATTCCTTTTTTGTCTTTTGTACATAAGATAAGAGTATGGATTTTTGTACTGCAAATTCTCTTTAAAGCAGTTTTATTTCACTCATCTAACTATCCAATTTATTTCATAAATTTTTCAATTGTAACAATGTAAAAATCTATATAGATATATCAATAATTTTCATTGAATTAAGTTAATAAAAAAAGAATATATTAGGTAATATAGCATATTCTTTTAATTTTACTATTAAAATAGTAAAGTAAAGTACTAGGGAAAAATAGATATTTCATTGAAACGAATCGCACGTAGAGATATGGATAATACACAGAGAGCTAATGGTATTTCATAACTAATCGATTGCGCAACAGCTCTTAAACCACCCAAAAAAGAATATTTATTATTTGATCCATATCCAGACATAAGAAGACCTATAGGAGTTATACTTGCAATAGAAATCCAAAAAAAGATACCTATATTTAGATCGGCTAAAATAAATTGATAGCTAAAGGGAATTATTGTGTAACTTAATAGAGTTGCTATAACTGTGATAGATGGACCAAAACTAAATAAACGAATATCCCCTCTCGATGGCAAAAGATTTTCTTTGAAAAGTAATTTAGTACCATCTGCGAGAGCTTGCAAAACTCCTAGAGGACTTACATATTCAGGCCCAATCCGTTGTTGTAATCCTGCCGAGATTTCTCTTTCTAACCAAACTATTAGTAGTAAACATATTAAAATTCCAAGTACAAGAATTAAAATAGGCAAAAGTATCCATAAGAGTTCATTGATCTCGCTTAAGAATTCCAATTTGGAAAAAGAATTAATAATTAGTTCTTCGGTTCTAGCAAACGGATTTGGTATATTGATTATCATTTCAACGATCAACTTCTCCCATAATGATATCTATACTTCCTAGTATTGTCATAATATCGGCCAATTTCGTTTTTTTAACTATTTGAGAAAGAATTTGTAAATTAATAAAACCAGGTGATCGGATTTTCCATCTCCAAGGAAACCCACTCTGATCACCTATTAAAAAAATTCCTAATTCCCCCTTTGGTGCTTCAACTCGAACATAAAGTTCTTGTTTTGGTATTTCAAAAATGGGTGAAGTTTTTTTACCAATGAATCGATATTCAAAATCATTCCATTCAAGATCCTTTTGTTTATTAAAAGATCTAGCTTCTAAATTCTCATAAGGACCCCCAGGAATTCCTTCAATAGCTTGTTGAATTATTTTTATTGATTCTTTCATTTCCCCAATTCTAATTAAATACCGAGCTAATGAATCTCCTTCGTTTTGCCAATGAATTTCCCAATCAAATTCGTTGTAGCATTCATAAGTATCAATTTTTCGAAGATCCCATTGTATACCTGAAGCTCTTAACATGGGGCCCGATAAACCCCAATTAATAGCTTCTTCTGTACTAATAATACCTACCCCTTCAACTCGTTGTAAAAATATAGGATTTTTGGTAATAAGTTTTTGATAGTTAGTAATTTCTGTTAAAAAAAAATCACAAAAATCTAAGCATTTATCTATCCAACCATAGGGTAGATCAGCTGCAACCCCTCCGATCCGAAAAAAATTATGCATCATTCTCATGCCAGTGGCTGCTTCGAATAAATCATATACTAATTCTCTTTCTCTAAAAATATAGAAGAAGGGGGTCTGTGCGCCAATATCAGCCATAAAAGGGCCAAGCCATAACAGATGAGAAGCTATACGACTCAACTCCAACATAATGACTCTGATATAGCTGGCTCTTTTAGGTACTTGAATATTTCCCAATTGTTCTGGACCATTTACTGTTATTGCTTCTGTGAACATAGTTGCTAAATAATCCCAACGTGTTACATAAGGCAAATATTGTATAATTGTTCGGTTTTCCGCAATTTTTTCCATTCCTCTGTGTAAATAACCCAATACGGGTTCACAATCAATAACATCTTCACCATCTAGAGTAACAATGAGTCGAAGAACTCCGTGCATTGATGGGTGGTGGGGACCCATATTGACTATCATAAGACCCTCTCTTGTGGATGGTACATTCATAGGGGTTTCCTCGATTCATTGTTTCGTGAATTATTGAAAACGAAAAGAATAGTTTCGCAAAATTCAAGATCTAATAAATCAAATAATTAAAAAAAAAAAAAAGACTCTTCAATTTAACGGATTTTTGATTCCCGAATATCTAATTGGCTAATTAATTCTTTATAACCTACTTTATTTTTTTTTAACAAATAAGACAGAAGTCGTTGGCGTTTTCCTAAAATTTTTCGTAAACCCCTTTGGGATAAATAGTCTTTTCTATGCAATTCAAAATGTGAAGTAAGTCTTCTTATTTTATTAGTGAAACTTCTTATTTGAAATTCAACCGATCCGCTTTTTTCTTTTTTTTCTTCTTGTGAAATAACTGAGATGAATGAATTTTTTATCATAAAATCCAACCCCCTTTAATTTTC